CTAATCTCTTTTAAAAGAGATTAATAAAAAAATTAAGGTATTAAAAAAACGTAAATAAAATTATCTATTCATAGTTATTTTGAATCTTTTCCAACAAGTTCAAAAAAAAAATGAAAAGTTCAAAACAGTATATAACTAAGTTACTAGTAAAAAAAAATTATTTTTTTTTACTATGTAAGATTTTTATGAAGATGGAGCAAATTTTAATTTCAATTATTATTCCCTATTACAATAATTTATGTACATAGATCAAGAGTAAAGAATTACACCAAATTTAAGTACTTGATTTTGGTATAAATCATAAGAGGACCCCCCAAAAAACTAAGAACTAGGTATTTTTGTTTGTTTATTCTTTGTTTATTCAGAATCATTAACTAATTCATTTCGGAACGGATTAATTGTCTTCCATTACAATAAATGGCATTTAATAACTAATTACTAGAAAAAAAAAAAGATGAAATTTTTTTTTTTATTAGGTAGGTAAAACCTCTTCAATGTATTTTTCATATCTAAATGTAGCATGCCAAAAATAGAAAGAGATAGAAACGAAAGGACTTTTGTCCCTTTTTTTTATCAACTTCAACCAATTCTATTTTTATTAGATGGCATAATCCACCCTATAGATATACGATTTGAATAGGTATAGAAAGGTACCACCAATAACTCCGAAATAGGAATTTTTCTTTCACCGATATTTATGAAATAGAAATTGAAAAACTCCTATATTATATTGTTTTTTTTGTTCTAGTACCATTTTATGCCATTTTCACATATTTATTTTTGTTTATAAAGGGAGTATACTTTAGGAAATAAATAGACAAATAATGAAATGAATAGTCTGAAATGAATAGCAAAATTTAAAAATGATTTGTTTTTAAACAATAGATGTCTTTCACATCCAATTTTATCAATGAATAACCTTTTCTTTTTTGAATGGCAGTTCCAAAAAAACGTACTTCTATATTAAAAAAACGTATTCGTAAAAATATTTGGAAAAAGGGGGGATATTGGGCAGCGTTGAAAGCTTTTTCGTTAGCGAAATCCCTTTCTACCGGGAATTCAAAAAGTTTTTTTATACGACAGATACGACAGATAAATAATAAAACGCTGGAATAATCCGACTTAGCCTGACTCAAAAAATGAGTTAATTTCTTTTAGAATTTAGACTCTATAATCTCTATAATATAGAATAGGAAAATTGAAATAAAAAAAAAAAGTAAAATAAAAAAAAAAGTAAGTAATGATTTCCATTCCCTAAAATTTTGAACCAATTGATTTGTCTACTGAATTCGAAAAAATGGCACTTTGTTTTTATTTGAAAACAGAATCAAGAGAAACTAGAAAGTTTCATCTTTCTTTTTATTTGAATATTTTTTTTAGTCCCAGGATGGGGATTCTTATTTTCCCCATCACCCTACCCACTTATAAATAACACAATAATAATTTTTTTTTTAATAATTTTTTTTTTTCTATTTAGACTTTTCTTTTTCTATTTAGACTATACAAGAGGAGATATAAAATCTTTCGACAAAATCAATGTTAGGAAAAATTAATGGATTGTTGAAACTAATTGATTAAGTATAAAACTTTTTGTAACTTTCTGAATCATTATTTTTTTGAATCACTATATATACCATATACCCTATAACTCGCACTTTCACTCCAATTGAGAAAAGCGCCCTTTTCCATTTAGGCAGATATTGTATACGAATAGTGTGAAAATTTTAAGTGATTCAAAACAAAAAATCCTATGTTTGAAAGGAAGGATCAATCAAAAAATATATATCTTTATAATTCGAATTTATAAAGAAGTTTTTGAAGTGGAGTACAATTACAATTACGATAGAAATCAAAAATTTTTTATATAATATCGTCCAGCTCCAATACCTAATTGGTTTGATAAATCCTAGCACATTAATACTGAAAAAAACATAACAATTACAACAATACAAAAGTTATAAAAAATGAAAAAAAAAAGGGAAAGAACATTTTTTTTAGTTTGCCGCCGGATTGAAGTTAGAACTATTTAGTTACAACCGTTATAACAGTTCTAGTTTATCAAAACATAAACTATGAAAACTTCCATTGTTGAGTTAAATAAAACTGAAATCTTAAATAACTAAATAAGACGACAAAAAGGGGAATCTTTCAATCTATATTTAAATGAATTTTTATTCATCAATTTGAATGCTTCCTAAAAACGATTTCATTGAAATTGAGTCTTTCAATCTCGACGATTGACTAAAAAAAGGTTATTATGATTTTGAGTAAGCCGCTATGGTGAAATCGGTAGACACGCTGCTCTTAGGAAGCAGTGCTAGAGCATCTCGGTTCGAGTCCGAGTGGCGGCATAGCGTCTTCGAAAAGATATCCAAAGAGTCCTTTAATGAATTTAATTTATGATTCCCATTCTGTATACTTTAGGGATTCTCGCTTTTCATTTTTTTTATGATATTTTCAACTTTAGAGCATGTATTAACTCATATATCTTTTTCGGTCGTTTCAATTGGAATTACAATTCATTTGATAACCTTATTAGTCGATGAAATCAAAGGACTATATGATTCATCCGAAAAGGGGATGATAGCTACCCTTTTCTGTCTAACAGGATTATTAATCACCCGTTGGATTTATTCGAAGCATTTCCCATTAAGTGATTTATATGAATCATTAATCTTTCTTTCATGGAGTTTCTCCATTATTCATAGGATTTTCTATTTTAAAAATCATAAAAATCATTTAAGCACTATAACCGCGCCAAGTGCTATTTTTACCCAAGGCTTCGCTACTTCGGGTTTTTTAACCAAACTCCATCAATCCGGAATATTAGTACCCGCTCTCCAAGTCCAGTGGTTAATGATGCACGTAAGTATGATGGTATTAGGCTATGCAGCCCTTTTATGTGGATCATTATTATCCACGGCCCTTCTAGTCATTACATTTCGAAAAGTTATAAGGATTTTTGGGAAAAGCAATAATTTTTTAAATGGAAATGAGTCATTTTGCTTTGGCGAAATTCACTACATGAATGAAAAAAGTAATGTTTTACTAAATACTTATTTTCTTTCTGCTAGAAATTATTACAGGTATCAAGTGATTCAACAATTGGATCGTTGGAGTTATCGTATTATTTGTTTAGGATTTATCTTTTTAACCATAGGGATTCTTTCGGGAGCAGTATGGGCTAATGAGGCATGGGGATCATATTGGAATTGGGATCCCAAGGAAACTTGGGCATTTATTACTTGGACTATATTCGGGATTTATTTACATACTCGAACAAATACAAATTTAGAAGGTGTAAATTCTGCAATTGTGGCTTCTCTCGGCTTTCTTATAATTTGGATATGCTATTTCGGGGTCAATCTATTAGGAATAGGGTTACATAGTTATGGTTCATTTAATTAACATCTACTTGAATTGAAGAAAAGAGAAAGGGCTTGATGAATACAAACATAGGACAGCACATATATCGAAACGAAACTTAGTGTAAGACGCCGAGAACCTTTTGAATCAAGTAGTGTGATGATTCAAAAGGTTCTTACAAACGCCAAAGGCGTCCGGTCACAATTAAAATTCCATTTTTTTACTTCTTTTTTTTTTATTTAACTTAAACTTAAGAGAAGAAAAAAGACTTCTTTTTTCATTGGACAACGAACTCTTTTAAAAATCTTGGGATTGCTTTTTGATTTTTTTTTTATTCATGAAAACTATCTATAAAAAAAAATTAGATATAATAGCTTCGACCTTGTCCACTGATAGTGAGAGAACGAAATCCGGATAAATACCAATACCTATTACGGGTAGAATAATAGAGATCAAAACAAATAATTCTCGGGGTCCAGAATCAAAAAAATAAGAGTTTGGGGCATTAAATAACTTGTACCCATAGAACATTTGCCGTGACATAGATAATGAATAAATAGGAGTTAATATCATTCCAATTGTCATTACAAAGGCGATGAGTATTTTTGTCATTAACAAAAATTTTTGGCTGGTAATTATTCCCAAAAATACTATCAATTCCGCAACAAAACCACTCATGCCCGGTAATGCAAGGGAAGCCATCGATAAGATACTGAATAGCGTGAATATCTTTGGAATTGGGATAGCCAGCCCGCCCATTTCGTCGAGATAAGCAAGACGTATTCTATCATAACTCGTTCCTGCCAAGAAAAAAAGTGCAGCACTAATAAACCCATGAGAAATTATTTGTAAAATGGCTCCGTTAAGTCCTGTATCGGTTATCGAGCCAATTCCTATAATTATGAAACCCATATGAGATACGGAGGAATAAGCTATTCTTTTTTTTAAATTCCGTTGGCCAGGAGATGCTGAAGCTGCATAAATTATTTGCATTGTACCTACTATCATGAACCATGGAGAAAATATAGAATGAGCGCGTGGTAATAGTTCCATATTGATCCGAACCAACCCATACGCCCCCATTTTTAATAAGATTCCGGCTAAAAGCATACAAGTACTGTAATGTGCCTCTCCGTGGGTGTCTGGTAACCATGTATGGAAGGGTATAATCGGTGATTTGACAGCAAAAGCAATAAGAAATCCAATATAGAATATTATTTCCAGTGCCACGGGATACGATTGATTAGCTAATGTTTCCAAATTTAATGTTGGTTCATTGGAACCATATAAACCGATACCCAAAACTCCTATTAATAGAAAAACGGAACCTCCTGCAGTGTACAAAATAAACTTTGTAGCTGAATAAAGACGTTTCTTTCCACCCCACACGGATAGAAGTAGATAAACGGGAATTAATTCTAACTCCCACATGATGAAAAAAAGTAAAAGGTCCCGAGAAGAAAATGATCCTATTTGACCGCTGTACATCGCTAACATCAGGAAATGGAATAGTCGGGAATTCCGAGTAACTGGCCGAGCCGCTAAAGTAGCTAAAGTGGTAATAAATCCCGTCAGTAAAATAGGTCCTAGGGAAAGTCCATCTATTCCCAATCGCCAGTCAAAATCAAAAAAGTTGATCCATTTATAATCCTCTGCCAGCTGGATTAATGGATCGTCCAAGCGGAAATGATAACAGAATGCATAGGCCGTTAGAAGGAGTTCTAAGACACATATATATATTGTATACCCCCTAGTCACCTTATTTCCTCTATGAGGGAGAAAGAAAATTAAAGAACCCGCGGCTATCGGAAAAACTACAATTATTGTTAACCAAGGAAAATAATTCGTGGTAAAGACAAGATACACTTGGACCATAAAAACCCGTGCTCGAAAAATAAATTCTTATTTTGTTTTTCGAGCACGGGTTTTTGTCGGTAATCGGTAAAAAAAACTAAACTGTATTCAAAATGTATTCAAGTGGGGTTTTCGGGAACGTATCAATATCAATAAGCTAGACCCATGCTTCGAGTTGTTTCATGCCATAAATAAACTCGAACACTCAAGAAATCCGTTGGGCAGGCGGATTCACATCGCTTACAACCAACACAGTCCTCTGTTCTTGGAGCCGAAGCAATTTGCTTTGCTTTACATCCGTCCCAAGGTATCATTTCTAATACATCCGTAGGGCAAGCTCGGACACATTGAGTACACCCTATACATGTATCATAAATCTTTACTGAATGTGACATTGGATCTATCAATTTTTGAACTCTTAAATTTTCGATCTAGTCAATTTGGAAACACCATATATTTGAACACCAGATGAATCAATGATTTACCAGAATTTTTCTAATTTATCTACTTCTGGATCAACTCCTAAGAGGGAACAAAGATACTTTGATTTCTTTCGGTTTCACAAACATCATCGAGATTACGACATATTATATATGCTAAATCGACTTGATGACTATTATTCTAAATACTACTTATTCAACAAAGTCGATTGATTGATACGAGTCGATTTTCTGTTACGATAAATTGAGGAAACAATAGCTGATCCAATAGCTGCTTCAGCGGCTGCAATAGCTATAACAAAAATTGAGAAAATATCTCCTTTTAATTGTCGACTATCAAAAAAATCAGAGAATGTTACGAAATTTATATTAACTGCATTTAGTATAAGTTCAAGACACATCAGGGCCCGAACCATATTTCGACTCGTAATCAATCCATAGATACCGATAGAAAATAAATAGGCACTCAAAACAAGTACATGCTCGAGCATCATTGACCAACTCCGTACCAATTTGGATTCATTTCAATATGAACAATAATTCAAGTGATTCGATTACTTAGAATAGAACAAGTACGGAATAAAAGAATATATTGTTAATAGATCGAATAAAAAAATTTCTATTTTTTTTTTTCTATTTATACATGAATAATATTCAACTAAAATTGAAGGGAAATGGATGTGATAAGACAGAAAAAGGTTGAATTTTGATTGCTGTTGCTAGTTATAAAGATTTTTTACTGACGAGCCACGGCAATTGCACCTATCAAAGCAACTAAAAGAATTATTGAAACGAGTTCAAATGGAAGAAAAAAGTCTGTTGATAAATGAATTCCAATTTGTTGACTATTACTTATCAAATCTTGTTCTATAATCTGGTTGGATCGTGTAGTCCAAATAATCCCGTACCACGACGTATCTAGAATAGTAGTGATTAGCGAAAAAAAAATACTTGTACAAACCAGGGAAGTAACCCCATCACCAATAGTCCAAAGATTAAAATGAAAATCGTTGGAATAGTTTGAACCATTCATGAACATTACAGCAAATATGATTAAAACATTTACAGCTCCCACGTAAATAAGGAGCTGTGCGGCAGCTACAAAATGGGAATTTGATAGAATATAAAATAAGGATATACAAACAAGAACCAATCCTAAGGAAAAGGCAGAATAAATTGGGTTGGTAAGTAATACCACTCCCAGACCTCCTAATATAAGACCCGATCCCAGAAAAACTAAAAGAAAATCATGTATTGGTCCAGGCAAATCCATTATATTAAAATAAGAGATAAATAAATCAAAATGTTTTTCATGACCTTATTGAACCGACCAGGAAAAATTTTTTTATGAGACATTCCCAATTGAATTAAATTCTAATCTATTAAGTGAGAATTGATGCAGATACAGCTATTGGATCAATTTCGTTCTTTTCTTTATTCGAAATGGCAATTTGAAATTGAAACTATATAGTTCGAAAAAATTATGTATATATTAATAGACTTTCCATACAAATTAAGTTGTACTTCTCATCACCCAATAAATAGTTGGGCTTTGTAGTTATTGACCAAGCAAAGAAAAAACTCTTATTCTTTTATACCAAATATACCAAAACTGAACCTTAGTAATTAGAAATTAAGAGGTTTACCCATTTTTTCTTTGAGGCGAATTCAAAACTGTTCGAATTGTAAAATCGTCACTTATTGACATTGGTAAACGACCTAAAGCAATTTGATTATAATTCAATTCATGACGGTCGTAAGTAGCAAGTTCATATTCTTCAGTCATTGATAAACAATTTGTTGGACAATACTCAACGCAGTTACCACAAAAAATACAAAT